GAAATTCTTTATTTATAATAAATCTCTCTAGCAAAAGGCAATTCGTCGACTAGTCGACCTTGCCTTTTTTCAGGTAGCTACGCCTATTCAGCTAGTGGGGCGTTGGTCATAACCGAAATTCGTCGTCGAAGAAATAGAAATAAAAAAGAAAGAAGAGGGGACCGAACCGAAGGTAGGAAGTTTTGTCTTTCTTTCAATCCAAATAAGAGAACAAAGAAACCACTCAAAAAGAAAAGTTAGATAAAGAAGTTTCAGTAAGAACTAGCACTATACTTATTCCCCCCCTTTTTACTTTTCCTCTCTCTCTTTGTGCTTCCACCCGGGCTTTTCATTCTGAGAGGGAAATGAAAAAATGAATTTTTGTAGAAAGCGGCATACAAAAAAATCCAGGATGACGGCTTTCAAAAGACGAGTAAGGACGGGGAGGGGGAGGCTCTCGAAACCAAAGGAGACTAGAAGGAACATGGGAACTAGCACCATTCCTATAAGTGCTTTTGTCTCGAAGAGCCAACAAAGGGGCAGCCCTCTCTCTCTATCTTGGTCTCGGTTTAGCATCATCATATATCGATCTGGAGAAAATTTTGATTGGTTGTAGTGTGAGAGCAGTTCCTCCATGCTGTGGCTGTGGAGGTGGGGGGCTGCCGCCTCCCTTGGTTTTTGGGGGAAGTATCCCCATTTTTTGACGGGCCTGCCGAATCCTGAAAAATGGGTTCTTGGGAAAGCGTGGTAGGGGAGGTGCGAAGCCTGATAGAGGCAGAAGCCGGGCCACCGGAACTATCTAGTCGAGTGTGTCGATTGAAAGAGGAGGGGAGACAACTCAAATGCCAGCGAAAAAATAGAAGGTGTTCAAAGTTGAATTCTTCTAAGATCCATTGCTCGATTTTGCATGCTCTGCTCCCAAAATGCATAGAAACTTGCGAGGGCAGATCCGGGTTGGTTCAAATGATGAGAGAAGCAGGCTAAGTTAAATAGAATAATGTGCTACTATAGAATCTTATGAATCGCGCGCGGCACACTTTCTATATCTCCTCTGTCTACAAGGTGAACAGCTTAGCTTACAGCACAGCGTGTTCGCCACCACACTGGCTGGCTGGTACATTGGCTTTACCGTAAGAGGGCCGAGAGGTACTTCGATTAGAACGCCCCATATCTCGAGCGTGACATTTCCTTTATAAAGTCCGTATCTAACCAAAAGATTGATTCTTTCTTTATGAATCAAGTACCATTCAAAGAGTGCATTGATAGAAGATAAGGGCTTTGTATAGACACCCTTGAGCCATGTTATGTTCGTCGCCCTTGGCTCACCATTATTTCATTCTATTTACTCCAAAGAACATATACATAGAGCTATGCCGACTTACGTACGGACACCAAACGATTAGGTATACCACGTATCGTCCCCTCTTTCCATAGAGGAGAGAAAAAATAAATAGTGATCGTGCCGTAAGACCTTGTTCGTTTCTACTTGACGCCTCGGTTTTTTTTCGAAAAGTCGTGACGTCCTTGTTGAGAGTCGTTCTGCGAGACGTCCAGTAGTCTCTGACTTGGTCGTCGAATCGTAAGTTTCAGCCCGCTCCCTGCTCGCTCTAGCTGCCTGCAAGCGGCTGCTTCCATGGCGTGCTTTCCCTTGTATGTAATTGATAGAGGTTTGCGATAAAAGAGCCCCTGCTGGTGGGCAAATGGGGTATGCTTTCTAGTTCAAAAGCGGGCCCCTAAATCCTTGTTTTATTCCCTTTGATGGGTACACCATCAGACCGTCCAACATAAACTCCTTGACCGTCGCGATCTCGTAAGCCTATCAATGCGAAAAGCTTAACGACCTAGGATCACGGCCTTTACTGACATCAGGGTTGACTTCGTGAGGGTGGAACTCTTGAAAGTTCTGGAATAGACGACGGTAGTTTCGTAGCCTGAGAAAAGTGCTGCGAAGCGCAAGAGCGTATCGAGAGAGGATATTTAGAGTGTAGTGGTCTATGCTGGTCTTCTTCCTTTACTGCAAGCTAGTGACTGAGCCCAAGGAGAGGAAGCAGAAACTTAAATCTCCTCGCTGAGTAGTGAGGCCGCTTAACCCAGTGAAAGAAAGAGGATCGGAGTGAAGCTTCTTTTCCCAAGAGGTTCAGAAGCGGAAAGAGAAGGGGGAACGGTCAAAATTGACAGATATGGGGATGGATCACAGCCCCCTTCATTAAGCACTGGGCTTTCGCTGATAGCACCGACATCTAATTGAATGGATTAGGGATTTGTCTCAGCATAGATTCACATTCTCTCATCGGGATCAGAGTTCCTTCACGGCCAAGAGCGAACCCTCTTTCTCTTTCTTTTAACGGCCGGCACTACTAGTACTAGCTAGTTTTGACACTACTGCATGCACTTCGAAGAATTCCTTGGACTCCATTTCATTCTCGCGGGAGTCCTACGGAAAACGTCACATTGTTTTGCCCAACCATGCCGCCAACACGCACCTACCTGATCCAGAGCCACCAAGCAAGGGACCTGCCCCGTTGGAGACACCACAGCCTCTGGGTTCTTTAAAGAAAGGTATGGGATCGATCTCTGCATCGAAGGCCTTGCATCTCTGCCCGCTCCCGATTTTTGACTTGGTCTTAGCCGCCGTGGCGTGGGATTAGCGCCCCCCAACCAATCGACGATTCGTCCATCGTAAGGTCCTGATAAACGATAGGCTAGCCGGTCGGCTTTTCTCATGGCAAAAGAAGAAAAGAAGCGAAGGGCACTCCAAACACATCCAATCTTCCAAAGGGCGTGGATTGGAGCCCAGTGCCTGCAACAATTACGGAGGAAGGTGGTTGGTTGTTCTCTTCCCTCTTCCAGAGCCTCGTATCTTAAAACTGGTCTCTGATCCGTTCTTATCATTAGTCGGAAAGCCTGCCCGCTGTACCTCTACCTTCTTCTACTCCTCTGTTGAGTAATCGGTTTCTTCTTAAATGAAAGCCAAACATGTTCCCTAGTCACCTCACTTTTTTGGTCCCGGCCTCTCATGGTTGTCTTTTGTCACTGGTCTATGCTTCTTAGTATAGTAGGTATGATGCCCAGCAACGGGCACCTGAAACCTGAACCGGAACCAAAATATATAGTAGGAACCGCCGCATTCGTCACTGATTACCGAAAACCCTCTTTCCTCTGGTCTATGATCTCTGGTCCGCTTTGGCTATTGATCTGCTCCTCTTGTTATTGAACTGGCGTGTTCAATTGGCATTGCCTTGTCCCCAACCCTAACAGGCACACCCGAAGAAATGAGCAGCCAGCTTATAAATCTAAATCTTCAACCAACCCCACAGCCCAAGTAGGCCAAAGGAAAGGGTACTGCTAGTGACCCAAGACCAGTCAAGACTGGCTCTCGGTTTGCACCACCGCTACGCCCTGCTGATTAAACCACTGACGAGACAGCACAAGCGGGGCTTTCTGGAGCATCTGCGTGAGTCCATCATGGACAAAGCAATCTTCAGTCTGTAAAGGCAAATCACAGGGTGGAAGGGACTCAGATGATGGTATCCCAAAATCAGTCCAAGCCCGTGACGACCCAGCTCTTGAAGTCTGACTACCCTCAAACCCTCCCCTGGCGACCTCCTCTTCTTTCGGCAGGCAGCCGCCAACTCGAGGATCTCATCTTTTCTTTGGATTCCCGAAACGCGAGGGTCACGATCCCCCTTAGTCACGTAGGCTAAGACCGCGGGCCATGAAGAATGGTCCCTCTTCGTGCTCTGGTAGAGCCATCAACGAAGATGGATTCCCAGGTTCTGTATACTCCACTCTCATTTGCGCTTTTCCTGAAACCAGACGTCAAAGGATAGGCATTATGAGCCCTGTATGTTGGCGTGGAATCGTCGATTGCTTCTTGGTTTGCTGGAAACAAGGCTTTCATAGTGCTCTATAGTCGAGCGGCTGGACACTCCTTTCATTTCCCGTCCATTAACCCGAACGTGAGACTGTTGAAGACATGAGGAGATGTAGCTTCAAAGATGCTGTTCAAACTTCCTATTTCATTTCCCACTTCAATGTGCCAATCAATGCGCTACGCTGGCAAAAGGGCTGTCAGAAAGAGTCCAATCCCGAGGAGAGTTCATGCGTGAAGTTTCTTTGTTGAATGAAGGTGAGAAAAAGGGCTTCTTTGATCGGGAAATGCACGCACTTCTTTTGTTGTCGTTAAGGTCCCTTCCCCCTGAGTTCAAGAAGCTATGAGGAGTGGTAAACTCTGAAAGGAAAGATGGAAACAGGGGAGTTGGCTGATAAAGATGGGCAGTAACGATTGCGTAATATCCATTTTTCGGCCTCGTCATCGAAAGCGGCTTCCAATTGCTCGGAAATTCTCAGCTATATGGGGAGCTTGGATGGTGAGCAAAAACAATTGATCAAGAAGTTGGTCAACTTTCGCATGAAAGAAGGTAAAAGAACGAGAGTTCGTGCTATTGTTTATCAAACTTTTCATCGCCCAGCTCGAACTGAACGCGATGTAATAAAACTTATGGTTGACGCTATAGAGAATATAAAGCCCATATGCGAAGTAGAAAAAGTAGGAGTAGCAGGTACTATTTATGATGTCCCTGGGATTGTAGCCAGGGATCGTCAACAAACCTTAGCTATTCGTTGGATCCTTGAAGCAGCTTTCAAACGACGTATAAGCTACAGGATAAGCTTAGAGAAATGTTCATTTGCTGAGATACTAGATGCTTACCGAAAGAGGGGAATTGCACGTAAGAAAAGGGAGAATCTTCATGGACTGGCTTCCACCAATCGAAGTTTCGCGCATTTCAGATGGTGGTAAAGTGAGACCGCATAAAGAGCTTTTCCTCATTCAGTCAGATTTTTCAGTAAGATATGGTTTGACCCTTTTTCTTTTTGTTTGAATCTTCATATAGACTACGTTCCTCATACTCCTCCCTTCATTCATTGAGTTGGAGGAATCCATACCATAGGAGGCCCGCCCGTTATGCATTGCATGAAAGAACCTTTCTTTGTATGACTTCTCTTTTGCCTCAGGTCGAATGAAGGAGATCAATCAAAAAAATAGGCCATGAATGAAGAAGTAGTGGGCCTTTCACCCTCTTTCTTTCGTCTGACTCGGGGAGCTGATCTGATAAATGCACTTCAAAGGGAGGGAAGCTAGGTTTCCCATGTTGGTATGGCCGAGCATAAAAGATTTGGAAGTTAGGTCAAAAAGAAGAGGTAAAGAGAGAAAAGAGAACGGAATCGATAGCCCCGGCAAGAGAAAGAAAAGTAAGGACTCTCGTTTTCCGCATACGCATATAGGCTGTGAAAAAGAAGTCTACTTTTAGATTCTAATAGAGAAAGAGAGAGATTCGTCTACTTTCTTAATCTTAATAAGGTAACGGAACCAACTTCAAGTACTTCGTAGGACGCCGCCGTTTGCTAAGATGTGCTTCTACATCGTGAGCTTTAGTGCACAAGTCGTCGAATCCCTTAAAGGTTTTGGGCAGGAGTATCGACGACAAGTCGTGCCTGAAGTGAAGTTGTTCATGCACATCTTGAGGAGCTCTTGCTGAGTAAACTTCTGGGGACAGGCAAAAGTAAGGGCTCGCCACTTTGCAATGAACTCCGTGACAGGTTCATTATCCCTTTGCTTGGTCTTATGAGGACATGCCGGGAATTGATCCAGAGATTGGTTCTCTCGGCGGGTTGATCGACGTTCCTTTCAGCTGCGGGCTAAATAAGAATGGCTTCAACGATTGGATGAGAATACAGGAGCACAAGAAGGCAGAAATGGATCCTGCAAGTCGCCGGAAGACGATCCTACTCAAACTCTTCCAATCGACGTCTTCAAGAATCTCTCTTCTTTCTCTGACCTGGAAGGAAGAAGTCTCCCTCCCTTCCCTATAGGCTATAGGAGAGTGCAGATGCATTCCTTCAATTGATTCGATTGGTCAACTAATCCATGAATGGTACGAGTACTCAGACCGTCTGACTAGTCAATGAGTCTATCCCTAGACTCTGACCATCTAAAAGGACCTTCCCTAACAATTCTTCTAACCCGGCTCCTCCTAACTCATAGGGAAGACCAACTCACTGACCACCTGACCCAGGTGAAAGCGTAATTATCCTATAAAGGCATAAAAAGCTAGATGAATATTGGAATATTAGAAAAGAGCAAGAAGACGGTCTATTCCCAAACGTCTGCAAACCAAAGACCGGCCAGGAGCCGCTACTTGACTGATTCATTGCCTGGCATCATGAAGTGAACTAGACTGGCTTCGGTCTCTCTCTACATGAAGCACCCGAGCTTCATACGGGGTCTCATTAGGTTCTTTCCCCGGTCTTGCCGGCTCACCTCGACATTCTAGCCCCTCTTTCTTTCGTTCCCATCGGCATCTTAAAGGAAGTGAGCCATTGGCTATGGGGCACGAACGGTCTAAGAAGAAGTGACGGTGGATGTATCGAATGTGCACAGAGAAGGAGCAAAGCAGTCCCAATGCCCACAGATCTGCTATTGGGTTGTGACAGTGAATCAGATGAATAGATTGTATCTCTTTTTTTCAATCGGAATTGATAGAGCTGAATCCAATCCCCTAGCTAGGTTTGAAAGAAGACGCTCTTTGAAAGGTAACTGCAGTCGTCAGGGGCGTAGCCTTCGTAAGGCCTCCAAGAGAAATCCTTTCTTTTTTATTGTACTGAGCTAGGTAAGTATAGCAGTGAAGGAAAGCGGCGGTCTTCTCTCTTTCTACTTCATTTCTTGGTATACTCCATTCAGTTTTAACTGCTAATCTTAGGGGAACAGGAAAGCCGGCGACTCATAGGCAGGTGAAGCGGATAAGCAGGTAAACATTCGGGCAAGAAGAGGGTTTTGAATGTAGGGGCTTAGTAAAGAAAAGAGGCTACCTTTTTTCGTTTCAGTAAGACTGGGAAAGCGGAAAGCATGGAGAGGGGGCTGTTGACGCACCCGTTAGCACCGGATGAATGACGCAAAGTGCCTGAAGTCACGAGGTAAGGTTTTTATCCTTCAGGGCGATAGGCATACCAGAAGTTTAGGTCATGCGCGAATGCAGAAAGGGGACAAGGAGAAGCGCTAGTCCACTAACAACTGAACCCCTCAAGCGAACAAGTGGATCAACCTCCTTGAATTTGAATGTTCCCAATTCCATTTCCTATTTGAGCGCATGAAAATGCAAGATGGAGGCTTTTCTGAATGAAAGGAAGATCATCCCTTGGGAAAGAGATCGGCAATTCGCTCAGGTGGTTAGTTAGTTGTAATTGAGTAGGCAGTTCTTCTCTTTGCCTTTCAGCCGGCTAGTCCGCTTATCCCTCTGTGAGCGGAGATGGTGATACAGGAAGTGTTGTGGCTTTGGTGGAAGGCTGGGATGGTAGACTCTCTTTTAGTTTGGGACGATCTTTCCGATTTAGGAATGAACTATGGAATTCAGTCACTCGGGTAAGAACTTAAGGCATTGAAAGACGTGAACCGGGGTCGTTGGGGAAGAAAGATAGGGCATTAGCAGCTGAAACGAGAGAAGCCACTAACCTAACTGCCATTAGAGTCCCGAATCAAAGCCTTCCCTTGAACAGGAGCGAAAGCCAAAGGGGGAGGAGCAAAGGCTTAATTAAGTAGCCGCTGGTGTCGAAGCTGAGAAACTGCAGGATCGAACAAAGACCCATGCTTGGGAATTCCCAAGCAATCATTTGAAGCACTTTTTCTGCCTTTTTATATCATATCAAATTTACGGGAGTCCATATTTCATGAACAAAAACCAAATCTCTCTTCAATCGTTTCTCCCTTGAATTCCCACTTCGTCAACCCTTATTCGTTGATTGCATTCAGCAAGGGCTTCATAAGTGTCTAGCGAGCAGTGGTCGACTTATCCTTTCGAAGACTGTGTGAGATTGATGGGTGAACCCTCTGACGGTGTCGTGGAAGCTGATCCCGGTTCACCTCTCTCTTTCAGACCTCCTTCATACTTTCCAGGTCCGCCCCAGCCAAAAAGGTCAGTTCAAGACCCTTTAGCTCATCCCCTTTGATCAGGGCTCCCCGAGGATGATAAATGTAAGGATTCAACAAAGTGTGAACCAAGACTTGAGAGTCTGATTCAATCCAAATCTTTTGAAGCCTCGAGCCAAGGCAATCCGGAGACCAGTACGGACAGCCCAAGCCCAGAGTTCAGCAGTCAAGTTTGTAGCAACGCCAATTCTAGCTGCATAACCTCGAAGCCAGACGCCTCCTCGATCCCACTCATGTTCGGATTCACTAACCATTCCCTTTCTCTTTTTGCATTTCTTATTTCTTGGTCGGTCGCTTCCTTTCGCTTTCATGCGGAAGGCCCCCTACCGGCCAGAAAGAAAGAATTCTTTTATATAGTATAGAGCGTTGCGTTGGCTATGGTGCCATTTGCGAAGAAATGAGTTTATGCGTTTTCTTCTTAGTGATGTTATTGTCGACAAACGATGGGATCTTGATCGGATTCAAAGGTCGCTGCCTACTTACTTCTTTACTTCTCCACCTCACAGTCTATAGCCTGCCTGCCTTGGTCTGAGTTGAGAGGCTGAAGGGAAGATCTCTGATGCTACTACCAATATCAGGTACCGGGTGAATCATATCGAGCGAAGAACGCTACCTTGCTGTCGTATCGAAGCGATCGGGGAAAGAAGCTTACCCGAACCGAGCAAATGCTTTCACGGTCTTCTATTCCTGCTTCCTTTTGAAGAAGCATAGTAGCTGCTTCTGCGCACGTCTACTCTACTAAATAAAATAAAAGAGTGAATTTTCACAAGAGGTAGGGTCAATTGTCTATGAAACTGATTTCATGAACCCGCTGTCCCAATAGGTTCAATGGCGTGAAGGCCAGAGGAATCAGAGTCTGCCCCTGAAACCGAGATGACATCTAGCAAGCCGGAAAAGAACCGCATCGAGGAGACTTAGAGAGTCTCAGATTGGTTGGAAGCAGCATTCATGTCTGATTTCTCACCTTCTTCCCCGAACACTTTTCTTTGATTTGATGAAGCAGAAGCAAAAGGAGTTGAAAGAACGGAACTTAGAGAAGAAGGGCGTCAAGCAGCTCGAACACCTGTAGAGGAGCGAGCGGAACGAGAAAGAAAGAAACTTCCAGCATGAAATCGAGAAAGCCCTTTCTTTCCGGCTTCAAGCCTTTCCTTCTTACTTCTTAGTCGAGTTCTATTAACATATACCCTCCCGCTTCAAGATCTAAACTTCCCTCCAGCTCAGGAGTAGGAGCGGGGACCTAACGATTTCTCTTTCTCTGAGGGACGCTTACAACGAGAACTCCGAATGAACGCAGAGGAGCTCCGGGTCGCCAGGGAGGAACTGCGCTGGTTAGAGGAGGAGACCGCGAATTCGGGCACACCAGCGGAGCCTTTTGGCGTCTCTATGGCACCACATGAGAATGGCTCATGAAGAAGAAGATCTTATTTTTGTTAACAAGATTCGTAAGAATGGCAAGCTCTCTCTGCTGGTGGCCAGCTAATGCTAGTGAAGCATCTTTTATCTTAGATTACTATCCATGTTCTGGCAGGTTCTACAATCCCTAAAGGGGTGCTTCAGGATATCAACAGAATTCTAGCATGATAAGGATCATAAACATCATTGGGTTGCCTGGCATCACATAACCCTTCCCATAGATGAAGGTGGTCTTGGGATTAGCTAATTCTATGATGTTTCGACTGCGTATGAACTCAAAAATGATTTAGACAAAAGTATCTCTGGCCATCCTTGCTCTTTCGAAGCCGGGAGCTACTAACGGCTCTAATATTCTTTGATGCTGAATTGCAAATACCTCATAGGAGATGGGCATAACACGTCGTTCTGGCTGGATCATTGGTTCTTGGATGGTCCGATTATTGAGCACGCTATTGAGTGGCCCACATCTTTTTCCTTAATATCTGAAGTGAACGCGGAAGGTAATTGGAACCTTGATTGCTTGCCTCGCCCGGAGCTTGCTTGCTTTAAGATGTTGATTGCTCCTCGCCGTACCTCTGGACACAAGACTTTTCGCTTTCAAAGGACTTCGCCTCCTCTTGGGCACCCACTATCGTCCTTAGTTGTGTTGTAGGGGCCAGGCGGCATAATCCTGTGAGTCCAGATCCACATGTCATAACCTTTCTAACTGGCCTAAAGCTTAAAGACAAATGGCCATAGAGAGCGATGAACTCATCAGACAGCTGCCAGCTAGCCTTGCACTTCCTTATTCACTCTTGAACTAAAGTAATGCTAGACTTAAGACTTGATCTCCTGCGCCTATTGCGATTGATAGCTTTTCCTTTCCCGCTGGTTTACTTGTGTCGGTTTCCCACGGGGTTCTAAAATAGATTACAGTACCTGCCCTTTCCAATTCAAAATACCCTGTTATTATTACCTAAAAAATCTAACCGTCTTAAGAACTTTAGAAAAAAGAAGAACGAAGACTTAACCAATCGACCAATGGGCCTTTCTTTGTAGGCGGCGAAGGGCAGGTTAACACTCCTCCCTTTGACCCTACGCATAATTCAATTTTTGACTTCCATGGTCATCCTATATTGCGAATGAGTCTGGACCATCTCCTATTGTAGTATCAAAATGAGTATGACTTTACTTTGAAGTTTAGCCCTGTTTCAACGGTATGACAACCTTCCCAATCACTCGGTTCAATCCTTACCTGAGGACTCCGCATGCACCTTCGCTTAACCTTCGATGTTGTCATCACCGCATGTCTTTGAATGGGCTTATACACGCTCGTCAAGTTACACCTGAACTGCTTTCTCAACGCGCGTTAAAAGCTCTGATAGAGAACCCTTCAAATAGAGCATTTGTAAGTTGAGATTCCTTCCCTATGTTTCAAAGCTAGCTTCTCTAGCTATCTATACTGTGTGACCCACCTCCTCCCTTCGCTCTCTTGCTAGAGCTGGTTCTAAGCCCCTTCCCCACCGGCCCATTACTTCGATAGTTACCTTACCTATAAACAATTATTCCAAGTGAAACGATAAGCATGTTAGCTTGGGTGTGTGCTTAACTTAATGGCTGGCTCTCCTCAGTACCAAATGCTGAAGGTGGATATGCGGGCAAGGTCTGAGGTAGTCAATGGCCTTTTTTTTCTTCCTCACAGCTCCTTCTCTGCTCAGAGTAAAAGAGGCAAAGTGCTAACTACTAAGGAAAGAAATTCCCTAATCTTCCTCTCTCTACTGGGTCGTTGAGAAGGGGTCCCGGCCCTAACTACAGCTCTGAGTAACTCCTTGTCTCATTGATCCGAGTCATCAAGGAAAGACAGTAAGACGGTAATCCAGTATTTTGTGATTCTCCGATACTTGATTTTATCCTGGTCCTTTTGAACCAAATATTTTGAAACCTGGAGATATTTTTGTTTTTGTCTCTGCTAAAGCATTCGAGTCTTTACTTGAAGACTCCTCTCTCCTTCTTTCGATCTTCTCCTTCGGACCCTTCTCCTCGAATATTCTTTTGGTTCTTGGATTATAAGTTGGATTGAATCTAAGGTTTTCCCTAACCCTATATATCTTTTTTACCTTTATCGTCTAGGATTTCAGTTCTGATTTGAGTAGCTTGATCTTCTGCGAACAGTTTCCCTCCCTCTTCTTCCCATTCGGGTTGGGTTTACCCAAAAGTCAAGAAAGACACAATGGAATCTGATAAGTGAGATTTCGAGTAAGTGTTTACATAATCTTCTTCTGTCCGAAGATCATCGAAATAATGAACCACCATTGATATCGACACGTCTGAGATCGCCAAATGTTCGAGAGTTCCTTTATTCAATCCTTTTCCTTCTTCTTGTTGCAGGATATCTCGTTCGTACACATCTTCTCTTTGTTTCCCGAGCCTATAGTGAGTTACAGACAGAGTTCGAAAAGGTCAAATCTTTGATGATTCCATCATACATGATTGAGTTGCGAAAACTTCTGGATAGGTATCCTACATCTGAACTGAATTCTTTCTGGTTAAAGAATCTATTTCTAGTTGCTCTGGAACAATTAGGAGATTTGCTAGAAGAAATACGGGGTTCTGCTTCTGGCGGCAACATGCTATGGGGTGGTGGTCCCGCTTACGGGGTCAAATCAATACGTTCTAAGAAGAAATTTTGGAATATCAATCTCATCGATCTCATAAGTATCATACCAAATCCTATCAATCGAATCACTTGGAAAATCCCTCTTCCCCCAACCCATTTTTTTTTCTTTTAAAAGTAAGAAAAGGACTTAGACCATAAGGGGACCGGCACCAGCCTGCCCAAAACTGAAGGGACCTCCCCACTACCCACAACTGAACCGCAGGGGATACTCATTTCTAATCTGACTCAGATAGCTGTCACTGTCAACTAAAGTACTGTGCAGTACGCGGGCTCTCCCGGTAATAACCTCTTTCGTTTCGAGTGCATAAGCGCTATAATTGATATGATTTAGGTAGGAGAGTCGATTGATCAAGACTACCGCAAGAGCATATATAGTTCTTTTCTCTGTACAAGGAATATAATTTATTAAAACCCTTTCCCGCTCGGTAAGAAGCCTACTGTCCTACGGGAGTGTAAGAGAATTCCCTAAGACCCAGAGCCGACAGAAAGAAGCAGGCATCTGACTTGATCGCCCACGTATCAAAGGTAGTAGAATCCAATTCCTTTATCGATAGAACAGAACCGGATTCTAATTTCCCGTTCTTCTGTCCCAAGGGAGGTTTTTTCTAACAGCTGTGTACCAAAGGATTTTCATTTTTCAACACATACCGGGTAAGGGACGAAAACTGGATAGCCAACCCGGAATTGGATAGCCGACTGATCTTCGGGAGGGGAATCTATCTTCTTTCTTTATAATGTACCTGCTGGAATGGCAATCGCTTAACGCACAACTGGGTAAGGGAATCTCATTTCTTTTTCGCGGATAGAGAAGGTAATCTTTTGATTAGGACACCTCCATTGTGAAGTACCACACGAGTCATTTTCCTTGGACAGCATTACACTTTCATTAAATACAGTCCCCTGCCCCTCTCTTCTTTTTTTGTCTAGCTTCAGGCTCGAAGGCTAAAGAGAATTCATACCTTCCATGATAACCCGATTCTAATATAAAATATTAGCGGGACTAGTGACTTTGCACTTTCTTCGTTACATTCAATCTGGTATGCTCTGGTCTAATTCCCCCTAGAACGCCATTTCTAAGATAAGAGAGGGGGAGGTATCTTCTCATTCTCTGCGACCTATCCATGTAAACCCCCTCCCTTCTTCTTTTACTTTGAATACGAAAGGTTCTTTGGAGCCCTTGTCCTTGCTTTGGGGTAGGCCCCTCTTCCCCTTGCTTTTCCTAAAGTAAAGGAAGTCCTTTTAGTCAGACTAAAGTCAGTCGGCTACTCAAACTCTTTAACAAGCGTGGCATCTCCTCGAGTTGCGAAAGAGGCTGCAGCTTCCATTTCGGATATTCGTTATGCTATTTCTTTTTCGTGTCGTGAGCTGCTCAGTACTCTCCTTCCTTAACTTAAAGACTGATTGAGGTGAGAAAGACGTACCGATTGAAGTCCCAACAGCCTTTTTTCTTTGTCAGATCAGAGGGAGATCTTTCTTCTCTTTAGGTCTGTAGCTTCATCTCTTTCTCTTCCCTGAGAAGGGCTTATGTAAACAAGACTAGCTGCTTCTTCTTTGCCTAGTGAGTTACCTAGCCTTGATTGTTGTAGGATGGAATGCTTATCCATTCGCTTTCCAGTTTAGCGGTGCAAGCTTTCTTTCCATTCCCTCTTAGTGTTTTAGGTTAGAAGGTGTTCCATCTGTCGGCTAAAGTTGCTTTTTCCGCTTTCAAGTCATCCGATTCGGTCTCTTCTAAGTGGTCCATTGGGGTAAGCGCGGGAGCAGCAATCCATTCCGTCGCTCTATTCAAGCCTAAACCGTCACTTTACAGAAGGTCTTAAAAATGCTTGTTTAATGTCCCAGCTTCTTTTGAATTAGGTTCTTCTCTATGCTAATTACTGATTGAGTTGGAAAAGTTTATTGATATGCCTTGCTACTTTGCTTCTGAGCTAACTGTCTAACTAAAGCTTTAAGCAACACAACTACTGATGTAGATGAGCATAGCTATTTTAGCTATTATAATGTGAAAAACCTTTTCTACATTAATCACAGGTTAGCTACAGTCTTTGAATTTGGATCACGTAGGTGGTAAGCTAAAGCGAAGGACCTCTATGAATGCGGTGAGGTGAGCTTGATGATTGCGCTACTGGGAGATCGGAATAACGTAAATAAATAGAGCTCTCTCCGGGCAGGAAATGATCTATTGAATAGAGAGAACTCCACCTCTGGAGAGGATACAACACATTGAAATAAAGGAATTGGTTGATCTCTCCCATCAGACAGATCAACGACACCGGGCATGGGATACACAGGCAGGAGAGTGACCGGGCAGGGCAGACCAGATGAGCGAAATTTCTTTTTTGCGAAAGCGCTGTACCAACTTGCGTACAAGATTTTATATGGATTGGATACTCTAGTCAAATCCTCTTCAAAAGTCCTTTCGTACAGGCTATTCGACGGTCTACTGGCTTTCTTGCTTATGCGAGACTTCGAACGCTAAGCCTCGCTTATGCACCGAGAAAGATCGTCGATAGGAAAGCTCTGTTACGCACCAAGACGGCCCCTTCTCTTTACCCTTCCCGTCTCCTACCTCAGTCCTTTGCTGGCCCATCTCTTTTCTTCTCGCTAGAGTTATTCAGAGGACCCGGTAGACCTAGACTCGAACGGATAGAATCGTCCCCCCCCTATTAAATAAGGCGATGCCGTTCCTTCACACCCGAAATGCTCACTTATAGAGCTTTAGAGAGTAGGGGCTTCTGCCGCTGTCATAAGAAATGCTACTGAGACGGAGACTGCTAATACTAACTAGACCGCGTGCGGATACCGGAGCTGCTTACCGATGGTCCTTCGCTTACTTCTCTGGAGTCAACGATGCCACTTTTTCCGTCACGGAAACTGCTGGATGGGACCGGCTCATATTGGCTTAATGCTCTCGTTCGTTCTCTCACGCGCCCGAGGATAGGGATTGCCGCTCGTGTCTTACTGGAGATATAGTTTCGTATTTTACAAAAAAAAAAGTGCTAGGCTTGAATAAGAGAAAACAAACGGATGGCTAGTATCATATGTCAGTAGCAGTGAACATGACGCCAAGGCCAGGTAGGCGAAATTCTTCTTGCTTGGTCTTCTTTTTTGGGTATGTTAAGTCTTTGGTGTAGTACGGTTGAGTGAGTTCGCTTGATCTTTGCTAATTGGCTGACATTCTTATTGCTCTATACCAGTATAGAGTAAGAGCCGGTAGAAGACTCATCCGTCCTTGTGTAGGATCAGATTTGGCAGTCCGGGAAGGAACTGACATACTTAATGACAGGTGCGCTTACAGTCTTATATAAGGCATGCCACGGTATTTCACCTTACCTTCCTTTCCCAGGACTGAAAGCTGCCTAAACTGAACAAAATGTCTTCTGCTGCTATCTTAATCTGCTAAAATGGACAAAATCGGCTTAAAATCTAATGCTTGCTGGCGGAAAAACCTCTCTTCTCAAAAGAAGAGAAGAGCTCGCGCACTAGCATTCCTTCTCCAGATCGGAGACTAGATAGGTTTTTTTGCTTGAATCTGGAATGGCGGGACTGATTGACCTATGTCACTTCCTTGCATCAACAGAAATAAGACCGGCCCCATTATTCTATCAAAGAGCCTAGCAACAACCTATGCGGATAAGGCGAAAACAGCTCCTTCTCTAAGACATTTGGCATCTGTCTGTACCCTCTGTTCTCAAAAGCGCTCGTCGAAGGCTCCTCTTGGGACATTAAAATGCAAATCTTCCTTTCGCGAAGGTCTACTATGCTCCCTCACAGTCTCTAGCATCAATTCCATTCCTGGATATCACGACTATTGATTCACTGGGCAACGCTAAACCACCCTCTTATTCGTCAAGACCAGTGCCTGCTACTCCTACTGCTTGCCTGGGACTGGGTATAAATCCCATCTCTCGACGAAATGCTTTACTTTAATAAGAGCTCCTCAAAAAGAAAAGGGGTAACCTTTTCTGAAACTAAGGATTTAAAAGCTCTCCTACGCTTCCTCCTTTGCTTTTGCTACTGATGGCATACTTCACTAAATCAGTCTGATCTGTCTAAACGGTGCTTGTTGCGGCGAGGAGATATAAGCTGGTCCATCTATCTTGGAGTTTTATTTGAGACAAATGTGCCTGCCCGGTCTCATCTCGAAGGCAGGGACCAGTTATCGGGAATGGAGGAAGCTGAAAAGCTTCACTTTCTTACTTTCTCCTTTCTTATGAATCTTTATTTCTTTAGGGGCCTCCCTTATCTGCCTGTAAAGTTCCTTTCCTTCCTCTCTACCGTTGGTCTTTGTTTTGGCGTCGCCGAAGAACCACGTCACCCGTAGGCGGCAGAACCTTGATTACTTATGAGTGCCCTAGTTAGCTATCTCATCCAACCAATTCTCTTTTCTGTATGGTATGCTCTATGCAGTTTTTGTGCTTTTCTTTTCTTATTGCCTTATCCACTCACTTTCGTAGTCTAGTATTAGTCAATAAACTTCCACTATTAAGAACTCTAAGGCATCTTTGAAGATCATTAACCGGTGTAGGATGGCAATTTGCTACTCGTATTAAGATGGCATTCTCGGACGGCCTTATCTATCTCTACTAAAAAACTTATGTCTCTCAATCGGCAAAAGTCTCCCCTTACCTCTTTCAAGATAAGCCTGTAAAGTAAACCCCCTAAAAAGAAAATGTCGAATAAGTGCCCCTCTCCCTCTACCTGTCGGTAGAGCACTTTCAGCCCTCTCGCTTCGCTCGAGCATCTTCCCATCCTCTCCTTATCAGTAGAGTGACTACGTTCCTCTCGCTACAAGTCTTCCACTCGTTCCCTTTCTTTCAAAAGAATTTTCCTTTTCGCAAGAAGCACCAAGTGGTATGGCAAGATAGCAGAGTTTGTAGTACAAAGTCTTTAGTGGCTCCAGCATATTCCAGCTTGTTTGTCAAAGCTCGAGAGGGTAAGTTGGCGATAGTGTTTGTGGATGACCTCATCATCACTGGAGACGACGTAGAAGAAATCCGTCAAACATCTGTTTTTAGTAGATCAGGAGAATAACGAAGTATGGGATTAAGGCTAACTGCTTCTATTGGCCTTTCTTTCCCGCCTAAGGAGAAGACCTGCTATAGCTGGTGGTTCGTCTTTCCAGCTTAACGAATCGAATCTAGCTTCCTCTCTTTCTTTTCATGTATTGATTGATGGACCTAAGCTAAACTTAGCTGAAGCTACTGGCCAAAGAATGACTTTCCGGATGAGCTCATCCTTCTTGAAAGGAAATGGTTGTTCTTGTTCCTGCCCAAGCTTTCGTCTTGACAAGAGTTCGTTCTTCCTGCCTGGGTAAGGAATAGAGCAAGGGGTCAGCCGTTTCCAGCTTAGCTTATAATAAAATGCCTTTTTCGGATCGCTTCCTCGCTTTTCGACTATGGGCTTTTAGAAAGCGAGAAATGCTTTGGTGATAAAGAAATCCTCGCCTAGCGCAAGGATGAAGTTATCTCCGCCTCCCTTGCTATTGACTGAATCCGGACGTGATTGAGGCAGTCCGGTCTAGAGAAGAGAGGTCTATAGTTCCGTTTTGTTGTTGTGCGGGGTTCCAGTCAACCGAGCAACGAATACTGGCAAAGTTCGCAGTTTACCGTCCCCATTCGGTGTTACCTGATCGCCAAAGCAGAACAACGACTGGATTAAAAGCCCGACACGACTCAGTGGTTTCTAAAAAGCCTACCGTGGCTGATAGCAAAGTCAAGTGCGATCCGAAGCTAACTGATGGCGCCCTTACTCCGGGTAGGAGAAAGCAAAAGGAGTCCTCCAAGGCGACTCTAAGATAATGAAAATCGTGGGAAAGACTTCGGTGAGAAGGGCCTATACTATAGTACAATGAGGCGACAAAACCAAAACTTGGCATCGTAGGAGAGGGATATACGACCTATGCTCAGAGACGGAGTTCCAGGGGGTCTTGGGCCACAAGCTAGACAACTAAGACTTAAATCTGACTCACCAGAAGAGGAATCGTTCCGTGCTTAAACATCGGATTCTATCATGTTTTCGAGCTCAACGAAGGGTCTCTTACCCCAAATTGATGAAGGGCCGTGACGTCTCGCTGTCTATGACATACCGCTAAACAGCAGGTAAGCTTCTACAGCCTACGACTCATTCCAGATTTTCATTTTGGGTCAATCTCCCTTTCTCTTATCTCCTCAATGATTGGGAAAGTAGCTTCGGGAATGTGAATCAATCACCATTTAATTTAAGGAACCATGAACGGAAACTACGACCTCATTTAAGAGAAGGTCAGTGTCCATTTCTGGGCCTGAGGGAGTACTCTTAAAATATTCTGATTCCTGCTCATACGCCCGATTTGAGACTTTGGTGTAAATCCCGACTTGATTTATCGGTTGGAAGGAAAGGGTTGTGGCAAGCAAGCCAAATATGGCTGCACCGTACCCGGTCTGAATCAAACGATATTGAGTAAGTACTGGCGGTCGCAGACTTAAACTTAAGATCGAATGAATAACAATGCATCTTGCCAACCAGTAGATCCAGAAGGGCCTCTTGATTAAAGATCCATTGGGATGCCCTTTTAGCTTAAGAGAATCTCGATATCCTGAGGCCGGTAAGGGCTTGTAAGGAAGCGCGCTATCTAATATCTAATCACGGGTGCTGGTTCTAGACCCATCTTTCAGCAGGATCACGAAAAAGAACTCTTTGAAGAGAAGAGACACAGAGCCAGGTCTGTACCGATGGCCTTTAAAGGAGAGGGGGAAGGTACAACAACTGCAGAGCTAGCCCATCCTTCTCACTTCACTCCTCTTACCCTAATTACCCGGCAGGCTTGGAACTGAAAGCCTTTGAAGTGGAATAGAATGCAAACTGTGAGGGAAAGGGAACAGAAAGAGTAGGCCTCGGAGGGCCAAGAAGCGAAGACAGTTTCCGTAAAGAGTTAACCTCGAAGGGCGGCCGCCAAGGAAAAGTAGAAACAGAGTGCCAGCCGGAAGAAGGAAAAGAAATGCTTTAAAAAGGTAAGCTGCAGTTCGGAATTTCCATCTAAGCTATCGAAAGATAAACACTCTCAACAGGAAGCCGCCCCATTCTATTACCAGACAAAATTCGGAGATCGAAATAGTTCAAAGTCTTGGTTAGCGGCTCGATCGGTAAGCTTGGTAAGAAGATGCTGACAAAGCTGGGCCTTCTACCTCTTCTGTTTAATGCCTCTCTTCAGATCTGTTTAGGGAAGGCAAGGGATCTGATTAGGCAGTCCCAAGGGAAGGAAGCGAAAGGTAAGCCTAGGCTAGGGAGACGGCGAAAGGGGTAATTGGGCTCTCATCTCAAGTAAGTAGCCGGTGAAGTAGTTCCGCAAAGAAGGGAGAAAGGGGTTTATACTGCTACGGCATCAGTTCTTCCATCTCTTTCTTCCCCGACTTGGGCTTACTCTTACTGCTTTAGGTAAATCCGTTGTGAACATTTACTTGCCTTCTTTTCTTTTTTTATTTTATAGGGCATTAGTTTGGCAAATCTCGTAAGTATAGACCTACCTTTTTTAGGATAAAGAACTTCATTTTTTCGAGCTTTTGGTTAGCGGCTTGCTTACCTACCTACCTGATGACTGTATTCCTGCTTTCGATGCACCGGGCTCTCTCCTTGCCTTCGTCCCGCCGGGGCACATCCTTCTATGTTTGTTTTCCGGCTGACTCTGGTATGACTGTTTGCGAACTCCCAGCTCTTTTATTTACTGGCCGAAGCTAAGAGGACCCAATCCACGCTAACTAGTATGAGTTCATACCCGCTTTGAGCTTGAACGTGGCACTAAAGCTGAGCTCATGAAAGAGACTTCCGGTTATAAAAATCTTTCCTTTAGCTCATTTCCCGATTCGAGGACTTATTACTACTTCATTCTTGCAAGCCCACACCGAGAAGAGAATTTATGCAGACGAATACTAAACACTGTAAGCTGTACCGCCTATTTTGAATCTTCATCCCTTACCGGCGGCTTCGGAATCCAGTAGCGAGACATAGGTGAAACCGAAAAGTCGAAGTAGAAAGCTCGTACTTGATTCGCTCTCTTCCCCGGGCTAGGGCTTGAACTGGCCTCTACTCTACTTGACTTTTCCGGGGTTGGGCCTTTCTTTGCCAGGTATTCTTTTTCTTCAATTGAACTTCTCTCCGCCCATGCTTATTTCCCTATTACCGGCATTGCTAATAGGTCAACGTTCTTTTCAGGAAGCTAGGCAGGAGCCCGGTGCCATCTCCAAACGCCTTCTCCCTTCTCTTCTGGACGAGCAATATCAATAGGAGTAATAGATAATTTGATTTCCTTTAGGGCTATAGAGATATCTTTTCTTTCTATGGCATAGATTTCTTCTATTGGGGTGGGGGTAAGCCATCTAGTTACATTTTTTATGCAGTATCAAGTAAGCCAGAAAGCACTCTAGTCAAAGTCTAGAATATGGATTGTTCTCTTAATGGACTTTCTTTTCTTCTCTCTTGGAGCGAGTCGAGTTGGAGTGATAAGGGTTGAAGTCCTGAGGCTAGTAGGGATTGAAGTGAAGGTCTATCAGCAGTTTCATTTCCTCCAGCAATCAGCTCTTATCTCTTGGTGGTGAAGGGCGAGTTCCTTTCTTGTCTTGCCCAAAAACTTTTTTTATTCTCATTGGAGAAAAACTCTCTCGCGGCAAGGTTTTAGACTAAGGGCAAGCGAGATAAAGAAAGCAGCTGGCCTCCGTCTAGCGCCTTTCGGTTGGGGTCCGCCCCGGGGGGGTCGCGTCGGGTTAGATTTTTGAGTCTCGAAGGCAGTCAACGTGTCAGCCATTCTTCTCCCATTAGACTTGTAAATCCCTTGCTCTTTTTCTTTCTCTCTTCCAGTTCTCTCCCTCTACTTTATTTTAGAGGGGCGGAGAATACATACCACTCTATCAATAAAAAGAAAAAAGTCGCAATTCAGTTTCAAATGGTTTGAGCTTGGAAGCAACCTGCTATCTATCGATAGGCGAGAACAGACTGCTATTGGCTGCTTCGCCTATCTATTCTCTCCTGGCCGGCTTGGCTTGGAGACATCAGAGGAAGACCATCATCTCTATCCGGATCATAGCTTCATTCATTCGTTGAACCTTGGGGATAACTATTAGCATTGAGGTCAATCACCACACCACCTCTATCATACATACATACGACATTACATGACGCGAGAGCGCATGGTCAACACACACCTACAGCGCCTTCGTTCCGCTTGCAGCCAATACAACCACAACCTAACTTGCATGAGATTCAACAACCGAAACTACTGGTAGTCCTTAGGGGACGGCATCCTCCTATAATAGTTAGCAGTACTGAACAAGCGAGTCATCGGTCCGGGGAAAGAAAAAAAAGGACCGCCTTTGAAAAGAAAAAAAAAAGGAACTCGTTTAACTCGCTAGGCCTTCGGAACACCAATCGGGATTTCTTGCTACAAAGTGAGTTTGTTTGGATTGAAGAATGTAGGCGCTACGTACTAATCTAATGCATGATGTATACTATCTGTCGACCTGACGAGTCACGACTAATCATCAGGGGACGATTAATTCAACTTGCAGAAAGTCAACACGCAAAAGGTTGCATGAGTGTGGGTGTAAGTGCGAGTGTCGTTTGGGTAGAGACCCGGGTTTAGACATGTCTATACATCGTCTAGGGTAACACGATGACAAGACTTGTATCTGGATGTGCAAGAGTATCATCTGGAGAGGCTTTAGTGATGTGATTAAGTTTTAATCAATCATATTAATTAAGGTAAGGGTCCAGAACATTTTTCACTAAGTCCATGGATCAATGTCCAGGTATCATTAAGTATAGCCTTACGGCTTGGATACGCCTTGCGTTGTTGTCCTCGGCTTTGGTAACCCTACTTCCCTTCTGTCTTCGACCTTGTCCTTGGCTCTGCAGTCTTCAACCTTCCTCTGGCATACTTCTCACCAGATCCAGATCCTCGATTCGCTATTCATACAACTTTGGCTACTTTAGCCGCATTCGCTGCATCTGAAGGGACGATTTCAGATAGGTAGGTTGGGTTGCTCGTTGTGGTTGCCCGGACCTCGATCTAGATCCAAGATAAACCAAAAGCATGGGTCGTGGTCGGCAGATATATATGATTCTGCCGGGGCTTGGGCTTGACTTCTTTCTTCATGAATGATTTTGGAGAAGCCTGCCTCGAGAGAGACATATGGCATATCTGACTGCCTGATTGGCGAGCAGCTGTCCTCATTCATAAGTCCAAAGAACTAGCAACCAAACTGGTCGCAAGCAGGAGAGTGACCAGGCCTGATACTGATTGAAACGTTTATTTAATTGGAAGCCGTTCAGATAGCCCTAATTAGTTTTAATTAGTTTAGTCAATGTTGAGCTGTCATATCTAGCTGCCATATATGTAAACATGCCCTAAAAGTAAAGGGATCATATTTCCTTTAGTAACCACTTTTACCCATCCGCTCTTCTCCTGACCGATTGGAGGAAGAGAAGCGAGACTCGACTGTTAAGGACCCAGAGGGGATCGACTGTTAAGGAGAGAGAGGGAAGCACAAGGTTGGTGACCCGGGGGAAAGCGAATGCAGATCTCACGCAAAGTGAAATCTCAAGATTCAGATTGGGTTTGTGTTCGGTGTGGAGTAGATAGGGCTATTCCTTAGCAAGGCTATTCAGTAAAGGCGAGAAGGGATCTATAGCAAGGGCAGCCCGGGTCTACCCAAAGAAAGGCAGAGTTGAGGAAGATAGATCAAACAGCCTTAGCGCTTTAGCTTGAACTGTAACCTTACCCTCGCTACTGACCTGTCGCTTGGCCCGAAAGACTGGAACTAGAAGTCAACTGTGCCTAGACCTCAATCAATACGCTTACTGAGAGTACCGGTACCAGAACAAGAACAAGGATTTCTCTTTGGTCAAAGCCGCCGCACTTGAACCGTAACCAGCTAATGCATCGCCTTCTATCTGCATTTCTAAGACCAGTCCCTTATTCTGCTAACCAATTAGGTTGGTTCATCAGGTGCCAAGGCATCTCTTTCTCCCAGGTCCCATCTCGAACATTCCCGGAGAGGCGAGTCAGCCACCTCCACCATATCAAAGCTCTTTCTTATTCTCCCAGCCTGGCGATCAACATTTCTTTTGTCTCCCCATCCCGCGCGCGGCCTAATGAATGCAAGCTCGTAAGCTAAGAAGCCCCTGCCTTGGGTTGGGTGTCTTAGTCGGAATTAGACTGAATCCAACCGAATCACCTCGTGAGCCAAGCTAGGGAAATGGATCCCATCCCATCCTTTCTCGTCCCTATTCACGATGAGAGTGGGAGAGGTGAAGCGAAGGTTGAGGAAGTCGCTTCTGCAATGCGTGAAAGTATGGACCCAGGCAAATATGCTATTTTGTTTGGCCAATCCCAAACTATACGTATTCATGATTGATGAGAATGTGAGGGGAAGAGTCTTGAATGATGGAAGGAAGGATCCCCCCTCACTCGACGAACTACCTGTACCAATCTATCCCGGAAACATCCAGTGTATGCTAATGACCTGCCATAGCAAGCAACCATAAGGTCTTTTTTTTACACGAAACTGACTGAATGACTATCCCTAACGTACGGCTCGGCTCACGAAGAAGAAAAGAAGAATCGATTTCCTTACAAAAAAGATTCTATCGCCGAGAAAGAAAGTGAGAAATGCGCCTATCTCCTTACGAAGGGATGCCGTATCAAATAGAAGGGACCAAGGCACCCAGATACGCGTTGGGCGCAAGGAAAGACCCCACTCTAACTCCCCTCATTGCTCTAGCCAGACCGGGAGAAACTTTTAATTGGGGGTAGTGGCCCCAGACGAGGGATAGATGGGCAACTAGGTAATATAGAAGGTCGACCCAACCGAATCTGTTCGATTCCATCAATCACTCCGTTGGGACGGGAACATGTATCCCTCCCAACCAAAAATATTTTTGTCTAAATCAGCTTTCGGCCTATCGATTTAACCGGGAGCTGCTGTTGAGCACTCTTTCCATCACCGGATTCCCTATGCGCTGATTGATGCTTCCTCTCCGACTCGATGAGACCACACTACTGAGTGAGCTTCTTTCTGGCGCTCTTCCTAGGATTCCTAATGCCTCTTGCTTCAACACAGAATAAGGTCTTTTCTCGGCCACTTTGTCATGAAATGAAAGCACAGTGAGTGAGTCTTCTTTCCGAGTCGAGTACTAGGCAGTCAATGTAGAGTTCACTTCATTTGTCAGACTCCCGGTACCGAAGCAAAGTACTCATCCGAAAAGACGGTTTGATCATGCCCTTTGTCCTCAACCCATGGTTCTCCTATATCTCCTAACTTTCGCTTTGCTTTCTCTTGAGCCCGCATTTCGTGTTTTTTAAGATATTAAGAGGTGAACCCGCATAGTGGAGCCTTCGTGTACCAATTTCAGTGGTTTCGTGTACCAATTTCAGTGGTTGAGTTTCGCACTCCCGTCATCTTCCTCTTCTTTTTGGAAAATCCCAAATAGTCATCAGAAACAAGCTAGCCGAGCATTGATTTGGGTGTGGGTGGGGTATGGTGCCCCAACGGATGGATCTCCATCAACATGGGATTTTTCCGAGGGGATCAATGTCTGGTCGAACCAAGCTTCCTTCTCTCTCTCTTGCTTCCCCACCTGTGACTGAAGCTTCCACATGAACTTGACTTTCCTATCTGAGTAGACCGAAAGTTCTACTTTTTGGGAGGGACATTAAAAAGGTAGCTTTCTCCCTGGTCGATCAGTCGTTCAATCCTTTCCTCTTGATCAAATGCATTTCTAAAAGATTCTCACAACACAATGGACTCCAATACTGAACTGAGACGGACCCAGACCCCCTACCGAAAGGGCTCTGTACCTATATGTTCTTTATCTCAAGCGATAGCTTTCAAGTGCCCGACCCTCTTCCCTTGATCAATGAGTGAGAAAGCAATAGCCAGTCAGAGAGTCACCATAGCCAAGTGATGTTTTCAGGTGGTTCAATCTAGAAGTGGGACGAAAAGAAGAGCTGTCGTAGAATAGTCTTAGTCCTGTCTACCTTGAGATTGCCCCTATCTATCAACGGGGGACCCCCCGAAAGGCGAATAGGAAGCTTCAAGCGATCTGGGATCCCACCTTTGATCGAGATGAAGGTGTAGTTTTCACTAGGAATCCTAGGGTTGCCGATCAGGTGAAGTCTTAGTTTCTGTTTCTGGGCACAAAGCATTCCCTCTTCACTTCCCGTTCTATTTCTTTCTTTCCCTCGAGCCGGGAACCCCTAGATCAGCTAATCCGTAACTTCCTTCGCTGCCTTTCGAGTGCATCGGATTCTATGCATTTTATTCCCCAATTGCGGATTCTCTTGCAGCGGAATGCCTCTATCTACGTCAATTTATGATTCAAAAGGCTAGGCCGATGAAAGCATCTCAAATGCAACCAACTTTCACTGCCAACCTTTCTTTTCACTATCTGGTATCACAGCCTATTCCGCTTAATTAAATATTAAATAAAGGGATCCATGTCATTTCCCTCAAAATCTCGCTACCTTGCGCCGTGATCCACTACTTATTTGTCTTTTAACGTATGAGAGAGCCTGCCAGGAAAGAGTCCAAGTCAAGCTTTCCAGCAGCCAGATGCGGATTGAATAGCTGCGCTTACTCCTTCAACGGCAACTGCAGCTAAGACTGCTTATTCCTTGTTCACATTCGACCATGAATTCAGAGTTGACAAGAGAGAGGGCGTACTTTTATTATGATTGATAGGCGGACGTCACTCCCTTTGAGCTAACATCCAAGAAGAGTTCACATTCAACTTCCTTACCTTACCATGAGCAGAGTGCCGCCGAGAGGAATCGGACTTATTTAATCATTCCCATAGATTGCTAGTAGTTTAGTTCCATTCGTTCGCTTTATAATTATAAAAAAAGTCGACCGGCTTTCGGGCACTTCTGTCTACGGGCCCTTCTTATGTTATGCAATTTGCTATTCTGTGAACCTTTCTTCCAGAAGAGAACGGAAACTCCACACAGGCAATTTCACACCTTCCGAATGTGCCATTTGACCGAATGTGACAGCTAATCAACACTAATTCGTTTCAGGAACAGGAGAAAAGGGTCTTTCAGCTAAAGATCAATCTAGAAAGCAGAGTCCAAGGTACATGTGTTAAGCATATCACAACATATGCCAATCAGTTTCTTTCGGGAACATGAAAAAGCCCAGCTAACTAAGTTTTTTAACAAAGATTGGGACCTGAAGTAGTAAAACGAAGAAGAGAAGGTCAACCAAGCGTATTAATGTGGGCATTTCTTCTAAAAGCCTTTCTTAGCTTTATGGCTGATAGCATGAACTTGGTCTTCTTGGTCCCTTGTACCAGAGGAAGCATGGAGGTGTCTTGTCTTCTATAATGCAAAGCGAATTCATGTGTGGTTTAGAATCCTTGACGGAAGTCTATTCCCACTTGAAAGTCATCCGAAGTACTGATTGAACTGGCTTTTACTTCCTATTATGGCAGCTAGCTGAGAAAGAGACCATTGACCTGTCAGCTATCACTCATCATATAGAATAACGATTGGACATCACCATCACATAGTAGATAAGAATTTGTTTGAATCAAGATGTCGGAAAGAAAGAAGCAGATTGAATGCCCGGACTGTGGAATCCTGCCTGGCAGCTATAAATGCATGCCAGTGGGAAGTTTCCTTGAAAGTTTCCAATTTGGAATGAACTGGCCTGGAAAGAAAGATGAGCAGCCAATTCTAGCTTACCTGGAACTTGAACAGAGCTTGGGGATCAGAAAGCTGGCTCGCTATGCCCTTTTTCAAAGAGAAACAGGACTAACAGATCCATATGGAAATGCCCACCCGAAAGGAGATCTACTCGAGATCCCAGAATGCTTTCAATCTTGCTCCGAACTCGGGGCAATACTCCAACCGAGTGAAGATATGAACGAGACTTCATCATTTTCTTTATTTCACTCATTTGATGAAACGGCAAGAAGTCAAGTAGCCGAGCTGGTTCCAACCAACCCCCATCATTCACCGTTTCCCCTGCTGCACACCTCGCCAATCCCTTCTTCCAGAATGAAAGAAGAAAGATTTCCTAATCTTTATGAATTTTTCATAAAAGAAAACTCTTGAATTTAGGGCTTAACATAACACGCTCTGGCAGAGTGGCTCCCTTGTTAAGTGTACGGTATGGCCCCTTGGCTCAGGCTAAGCGGTCCACCCACGATGGCTAGCAAGCACCACGGCTAGTACTCAGGCTAACTAGTGGCTCTGGACGTCACCTCATCTTGATCGAGAAAATGCCGCGGGGCTATTGAGGCACGTTCCGCACTCACCCAAGTCGAGATTCCATCGGGTGACAGAAGTTTTTTAGTAGAGATACATAAGGCGGTAGGTTAAATTACTAAACGCCCTTGTTTGCTGAGGGGGGCTTGCTCTTTTTTCAAAATTGGTCGATTACCTGATTGCTATGGCTATGAGACTAGTGCAAAGAAGTAAGAATCAGTCAAATCTGTTAATGAAATATCTGTATCGCCCTTAGCTTGCAAACAAGCCCTTATATCAATATCAAAATATCAAACAGGCGCCTAAGAATAATAAGTCCCTGCCCTTTCGATTGTTATTGGCTTATTCTCTAGCATCCGATTGTGGGCATCAATCCCAGCCATCTTCATTTCAGTCCTTGCTTTGGCTCTTTCTCTAAGACCGTGGTTAAGAAGTTCCGTCGCCTTACTAATTTTATTAGATGCAGCGTAACGACTCTTTTTGCTTCCGGAGTGAACTTCCTTGTCAGCTCTATAAGGGCCTCTCTTAAAGCAGAAAAAGACGAGTTCCTCTCAGCCCCAAACCCCATTTGATAGAGTTTCATCCAAGGCAGCCCCTTCTTTTTAAAGCAAATCGTCTGCTCTCTCTTGGGGAGAGGAATTCCTTGATGCATCGAATGCTGCTATTAAATGCGCTGTTGTTTCTGAGTGAATAACCGGTCTTGTCGTATCCGCTGTGAGCCTATCTGCTGCTGTAAGAAAGCTAACTTCATGCGTAAAAGCTGGCCGTTCACAAAGCTATAAAATCTTCATTCCGGGTTAGGGGAAAGGCGATTCAGGGATTTCCTATTGCGAAACTCTTTTACCATATATTGAATTACTACGGGTATAAAAAAAGAAGAAAGAACTATGACACGTAGACGGGGCGAAATCTCCCTACGATTACGTTCCTATAGAAAGGGGGTGCTATGGAAAAGAGGAATCTCAGGTACTTTTAACTTTATGCCCATCTTGCTTCTGGTAATGCAAATGGAAATTCTCATTAGGATGCATCTGACTTCAACCCCAAATCTTTTCGCTTCCACTCCTATAAAGAAGATAGTTAGACCAAGTTCACTAACATTTCCTTCTAGGCTCTAGCCTCAAGCTAATCTCATTAGGCTCCACATTCCAATCTTCACACTCGCATTAAATCGTAAGACTCTCATCAGAAGACAGTCAAACCTAGGATTCAAAATCTTTGCTTCCAGTGGCATGAAGTGAGATTGATTCTAATGAATCATAAATTGCAATCTTAATCCTGATGATAGAAATCCTCTTGCATTTTTTCACCTTCTTCCACCATACTTTCAATTCTATCTGATCGGGGATTCTTGATTGGTGCTAAGCTGACTGAAATAGTTTTTCTTTAAGTTTAGTTTAGTCGAAAGTCACATGTGGGGGTTGTACACAAAAGTTTAAGTGGCACATCACACTCACATGACCACTTTAATGACTTGCCTTTTCTTTGCTTAGGATGGTGACACTTGTCAAAGGACTAATGGCTGGTGCTTTTTCTAGCCTTGGAACTTGCTCTCTTTGCTTTGCTGCCTGCTCTTTAGGCTTTTCTGCTTGCTCTATATGCCATGCCCCCTTTGCTTGCAGATTTTGCTCTTATACCATCTGTGCCTGCTTGAGGCTGATTCCTATGCAGCGGCATCTGCGCATGTGGTTCATTTTCAAGTCACCAAAGCATTTTTTTTGACCGGGCTAAGGAACTGGCCTATACTATAGGGGCACCCTCTCTTAAAGCCAGTAAGACTTGCTCGCGCTTCCTTCACCTCGAGAACTGCTTTTGAAAGCCCTTGAGTACACGAGCATTTAGCGGGGAATAGGACATGATTAATCACTTGCTTTGTTTGTGTCTTTCACCTCCCGAAAAAGACGTTCTTCGAAACATGTGTGTTGAGCAAGCTGTTTGATTCTCTTTTAAGCGGGATCGGGATGAGGATTCAGCTTTACAAACTCAAGGGGCCCATTCAACACCAAGAATATCCGGAGGCCGGTTGAGAGAAAGCTCTTCCAAGTCTCTCTCTCCTAAACTCCAGGCCAGGATCGTTCCCGCTCCGCTCCAAGGTTCGTAAAGATATTGGCGATGAAGTCAGTTGTGGCGTAGTTACACGGGGTTTTTTTTGTACGAGAATCCAAAAGCATGAAATCGGATAATTGGTTAGAGAATAAGGAAAAGATAGCGGAAGATGTTTGATTAAGCTCTCGAAGCGAAAGTGGCATCTACTTACACTTCTTATTCTTTTATGAGAACGCTTTTCGTTACAGAAAGATGGGATATGTAGGTTCTAACTAGACGCCCAATCACTATTATATCCTGGAAGCAACCATTCCGGCCAGTAAAGCAGCCAAAACTATGCTTCCCAGAAAGACTGCAACGCTCGGATTGCTCACCAGCACTCTGACTTCCGGCCTTTTTTAGCCAGGTAAGTTAGTTGAAGTTTTTTAACAAAACCAGACGCATATGGAAGCATACTTTAGGTTATTTAGTTCCTTTTTAAAGCGAGAGGAGCCAAGTTTCAAACTGGAATGGATGATTCGGAATCAATATACCTTGTGGTCGTGATTCTTCCTTCGCCAGTTCACCAGTACAGGAGGAGGGAGCAATGGGAACTCATGGATGCTTTCCTAGCGGGAATCCAATTCAGATAGAGCCCAAGAATCTCATACCTTTCGACCATCTAATCCTTTCCTTTGGACCTAAGTCATCATATCCTACGCCCGAACCCCCCTAACTGCAGGAATGACCAGAGCCCCCTACTTTCCATTTCTTCTTGGTAGCGGCGAGAGTCTCCATTTCGATCCTTGTGATGAATTTGAGTGAGAATATTGAATTCTTTCTCTCTCTTTAACGATACCCGAGCCATCATGCGACAGTACAAAGCCCAAACCCGACGAACAAGATTCCCCTTCTTTCCTATGCACCTTTTGTCAAAGAGATCCCGGAAGCTTTAAGATCTCGATTGCCTCGTTGTCGATGAGCTATGAAGAAAAGAGCTGAACTGGGGGATTTTTCAAGTCAAATTTGGATAGGGATCCTCTTTCGGGTTCTCAAAAAGAACTACCAGCGGGAGTGCTTGAGTCAATCTTTCTTCTCTTTGTTCTCATGTCCCTGAGCGAAAGGGGCCCGTCCATCAATAGAAGGTGCGGCTAGCTTCACAGAAGAGTAATCCCGAATTGGCAATTCTTCTTTCTTGGTTTCCGTTCCCCTGCCACCTTCAATCCGTCCGCTGGGAATGATTCAAGCAATGCAGGTGAAGAAGGGAGGGACTACAAGCTTGAGTGCTATCTATCCGAAGTGAAATCCTTGTATTAGTAGTCACTAGGAAGCCTTCCCCCTCGCTAGAGGAAGCCCCATAGCAAGTGAGCCTTCTTGACTCTCTGTCCCGTCTGAGTTTAGTTCGTCTCTCTGGAGTATGAGATCCCATTTCAAGCCCGAGCCATCTAGTTCTTCTTTTCTTCCTTAAGCACTTGAGCCAAACATCCATCCATCGGATTCATTTAATTGCTTTCTTGAATCTGTGAATGCGTAAACTACAAGTAGTCGGAGTCACTCTGGACCCAGGCACATATTGTAATGTCATTGATCCCCGTCTTCCTCATCAGGACGGGGCTCCGCTAATACGCCTATACCGAAAGAAGTCCAACCAGAACCCCTACTGCTACCTCCCATGTTACTTGCACCCACTACTGGGTTGGATGCGCCGGAAGGGGGTGCCCCTGGGATTTCAATTCAACCCTTGTTAAAGCTTTTCGTCTTTCTCCTTGTATTGTAGCATTCCGCTTTTGGGTTGCCGGTAGTGCAGGCAAAGTAAGTACTTTCGGGCAGGTGCCGTTAGAGAACTAGGTGGTCAGTAGGCGCAATCTGTCTTTCTTTCCTTGCTAGGTGCAAAAGGCTCTTTGTCGGTCTTGATGCCGAGAGCTAGAGTTCATCCAATTCCATACGTGACAGACTTTTGAGAACATTCGAATTCGACTGCTACGTTCAAGAAAGCTTTCAAGGTAGCGTAGTTATGAAGTCAACAGAGATGCGCGTCTTCTGCTTGATGCGCGTTATCCGCTGTTGTCTCTTTCTTTACCATATTAATTCTTTAACATTGGCTTGAAGGAGTGTAGCGTAATAATCTCAAATCTTTATCTTTCTTTTATGCGTTGCAAATTCGTTTTTGTTCTGAGGCTGCGCACCTTAGTTCTGTTCTATGTTTATCGAGATTTTTCGTCGAACAATGACAATGTTCGAAAGCCCCTCTGTGTGTTGAATCCTAAGTAGCTAACCGAAGTGGGCTTGGTGGCCCTATTTCATAAGAAAGACCGCCCCCTTCAATAAATTCCCTAAGAGAATAAAATAAAGGCATCTCCTTTCTTTTTCTCTTCTTGCTTTGTCCGCCTACTGTTTTCGCTTTAGGATAATGGGCATGCTCTCTCCCCATACACTGCTCTATTCTTTCTGATAGTCATACTCTGTATTGGCTCTGTCTCGTACCTGGTAGCTACCCTTTAGGTTCCCCCCTTGTACTATTCGGTACACGTTGATCGAGAAAACCTGCCTAGCCGCCGTGTGGGCAGCTCAGAAATTCCGGCACTACCTGCTGGCAGGTCCGGCACTGATAGTCGCTGGGCTAGACCCGTTGAAATTTTTGAAAAACCGGGTAGAATGGTCAGATGGCCACTCCTGCTATCGGAATTCGAGATCAAATATGTTCGGCGTAAAGCCATAAAAGGGCAAGTGCTAGCCGACCATTTGGCGGCATTGCCGATCGCAGAAGGTCAGCCTCTCCCGACCTAATTTCCTGATGAGGGTATTATGCACATCCAGTCCCTTGAAGTTGCTCCCCACTGGTCTCTCTCATTCGCATTCGACGGCGCTGCGAGCGAGCGGGGATGTGGGGCTGGGATCGTACTTACATCCCTAGGTGAAATCCCTACTTTCCTACCTGGGGATAAGAAAGAATAGAAAGAAGCAAAAACCGCACCATCTTCAACAAGACGTGTGAACAGCGCCTCTACGCCTATTCGATAGCAGCTTCAGATTCCGATAACAAAGGGAATTCCTCCTCTAAGAGCTGATTCAATGGCATCGCTTACTCATTCAAATGCAACTAAGCCCTATGCTTAACACATGCTCTTCGATGTGTCCTAGCTTGAAGTGAAGCTACTTTCTTACTCATCAGTACACGAATCCGCTCCTAGAGAATAGTCTGTTACAGAAGATTCCATAGCAGTAGTTTCATTCCTATTTATTTTTAATAAATTAAAATAATAAAGAAGAAGATTCCCTAGTCGAAGAAGTATGACCACAATCGGATTAAGAGACAGAATAAGTTGTTAAAGAAGAAGCCGTAAGCGGTGCAAGAGTAAGCACTGGTACTCTTACTAGAGATATTTAGAGTGTTCAATCATCCGGTGCTCTCTTTCCTGTCTCGCCCCTGAGTGTAGTTGATTTAAGAGCCCTAGTTCTTTCGTTGAGGTCTTCGGTATTAAAGTTGAAAGGAAAGCGTATAAAAGAAAGAGGGCCTAGCCTAAATGGAAGAGCGTATTTGTTGAAAAATTGAAAAAGGAGGTTTTCGTTCAGAAGGCTCTAGGGCTCCTCGTTTCCGAGAAGAAGAGGGCGTCGGGATCGGATCTTCTAAGGCGGACTTTGCCGGGTATGAAGGAATGAGGAGCGCGAAGGGTTAGTGGGAGTCAAGTCTAAAGGTTAAAAAGCCTTCGTCCAGAGCACTGGGAAGGGACTGGCTTAAGGAAGTCACGTTGGTTAGGCAGATAGTTGTTAAAAGATGTTAGTAGTAGCTCCCTGCTTGATAGGACCTACTTGGCTTAGGTTGTTGAAGCGATAAGACCAACAGCACTTTGTATTGACTTAATGCTCAAATCAGAATGAGTTCGTTATTTTCCTAATAAAGGAAAGGCAGAGCATACCCAATGAGCGAAGGAAGGGAAGCCAAGATCTTAGTTTGAGCTAGGGAGCTTCGGTCTTGGTCAATCCTCATCAATCCTGGTCCTTTTTTCGGGGCGATATCTGCGAGAATATGTATATGTGCTCCTCACCTTACCGGGTGTTTCGGGTAATTCCAATCGTGCCATCAAAATAGGTTATTTAAAAGTGAAGAAGAACAGAACGCGGGAAATCGGTAACCTAACCTGAACTTAAGGTGAACATTACATTCATAGAGTAAGGGGCTGTAACTATTCATATATTGTTTAAGGGGCTGGGCCTAGGGTGAGTTATGGCTTAAAGTCTCTTGGAGCTGTTCTTCATCAATCCCCGTTTAGAGATAGACTTTAACTGAAAAAAACGGATTTGTCAATATACTGGAATGAATTCCACTATATCAATAGCAAGAAGAAAGGAATGGCTGACACAATCAGTAGCCGTTGGCGTTGGAGGAGCAGCTGCGGGCGGTGGTTTCGTTCTTTCATTAAGAAACCCGCCTACGGTACGTCGGTTTCATTCCTTCTATTCAACATATAAAGTATGCTGCTTAGTTCATCTGCTAGCTCGCCTTCTTCTTCTAGTTCTAGCTAGCTGGTTGCTGCGACATAAGGAAAACGTTCAACGTTCAGAATGGGTAGTTTTTGAGGATTTTGACTTTGATTTTGGACTTTGATGGGGATTTAGGGATAACACATGCATATAAATAAGCAGAATTCTCAATAGCATTGGAAAAAGTACCAACATAATACGAATTAAGGAATATTAACAACAACATACTCATTTTAGGGTAAAGTAGTACCACTAATCCAATTCTAGAGGTAGAGGAGGACGGTAAATAATCATAATGGTAAACCAGAGCCACCGGTTGGCGGGACTTCCAACTTCCAAAAGAGGAAGATCCATCAAATTGATTCATGAGAGGGGGGTCTTTCCTGTAGTAGTTGGAGTTGGAGGTGTGGCACACCAGCTGGATCCTTCCTTATGTATAAATGAAATGTATTTGCCGGTTGGCTGGTCAACGGTCACGCTGTCTGGTCAATCCAGTTCTTCTTTTATAAATTATAAATTTATAAAATAGATGCCGGTCTTTTGGGTCCTACGTTTACCAAATCAATATCTCCACTACGGTACACTCATCCATTTGATGGAACATCTATTCCCTTTCGAGCTGTCAAATCAGAGTACGGAGGTACGGCTGTAGCGAAACAAGAATTCTTATTATTGTATGTAATATACTCCGCACCACGCTCATTCCTTAATTCAAGTGGAAGTGGCATCTGCCCCTGGAATATGTCATACTCTTCCCGTCCAAAATGACTGTCTTGAATTAGTTCCTCTATCTTTCTTTCCCTGAAGCAGCAAGAAGTACACATGAATCGATTTCTGGTAATTCAATATACCCCGTTCCCTTCGAGATCTCTTTTGAAGGTGCAAAATATAGAATCTATAATAAATAGAAGTGGAATCCGCTTATGGTATGGGTATTTTTTAAAACATTGGCTCAATCTTCATCTCTGTCTTTTCCAAAAAATGGATATTTTCTTCCGGTCTCTGGTCTCCGGGCTTTCCATCCGTCCACGTCTATTTTATGTGTGAATCCATCTCGACTTCGCCCTTTTGTTAGCAGCTCTTCGATCCACCTAGGAAAGGTCTCCGAGGCCATGTTTTCTAATCCAAAAATGAACTTTCATGGCTTGAATTTTAAGCGTAGTTTTCCACTCTATAACTATATAACAAGGAGTGGAGCTGGAGAAGATCCCTCCCCGGCTAGGCTA